CTTTCTGGTTAAAGTTCAAGAATCTCTTTCTAGTTGCTCTGCAACAATTAGGATATTCTATACGTTCTAAGAAGAAATATTTGAATATCAATCTCATCGATCTCATAAGTATCATACCAAATCCCATCAATCGAATCATTTTTTCGAGAAATACGAGACATCTAAGTCATACAAGTAAAGAGATCTATTCATTGATAAGAAAAAGAGAAAACGTGGGCGATCATTGGATTGATGATAATCCAATAGAATTCTGGTTCGCGAACAGTGATTCGATTAGTGATAAAGAAAGAGACTTCTTGGTTCAGTTCTCCATCTCCACCTTAACGACAGAAAAAAGGATTGATCAAATTCTATTGAGTCTGACTCATAGCGATCATTTATCAAAGAATGACTCTGCTTATCAAATGATTGAACAACCGGGAGCAATTTACTTACGATACTTAGTTGACATTCATCAAAAGTATCTAATGAATTATGAGTTCAATGCATCCTGTTTAGCAGAAAGGCGGATATTCCTTGCTAATTATCAGACAATCATTTATTCACAAACTTCGTGTGGGGCTAATCGTTTTCATTTCCCGTCTCATGGAAAACCCTTTTCGCTCCGCTTAGCCTTATCCCCCTCTAGGGGTATTTTAGTGATAGGTTCTATAGGAAGCGGACGATCCTATTTGGTCAAATACCTAACGACAAACTCCTATCTTCCTTTCATTACAGTATTTCTGAACAAGTTCCCGGATAGCAAGCCTAGGGAGTTGATTTTTGATGAGGAGGATGAGAGTGACTATGATGTTAGTGACTATATTGATGCTAGTGACGATATTGATGCTAGTGACGATATTGATGCTAGTGACGATATTGATACTAGTGACCTTGATAGGGAGCTGCGGCGTATAGAGTGGCTAGCTGAGGATGTGATGGATGAGTTCACCAATATTGAACTGCTGGCGGAAGTAGACCGATTTTTTATCACCCTTCACTTCGAATTAGCAAAAGCAATGTCTCCTTGCATAATATGGATTCCAGACATTCATGATCTGGATATGAATGAGTCGAAGGACTTATCCCTCGGTCTATTAGTGAACTATCTCTCCAGGGATTGTGAAAGATGTTCTACTAGAAATATTCTTGTTATTGCTTCGACTCATATTCCCCAAAAAGTGGATCCCGCTCTAATAGCCCCGAATCAATTCAATACATGTATTAAGATACGAAGGCTTCTTATTCCACAACAACGAAAGCGCTTTTTCATTCTTTCATATACTAGGGGATTTCACTTGGAAAAGAAAATGTTCCATACTAATCGATTCGGGTCCACAGCCATGGGTTCCAATGCACGAGATCTTGTAGCACTTGCCAATGAGGCCCTATCAATTAGTATTACACAGAAGAAATCAATTCTAGACACTAATACAATTAGATCTGCTCTTCATAGACAAACTTGGGATTTGCGAGCCCATGTAATACCGGTTCAGGATCACGGGATCCTTTTCTATCAGATAGGAAGGGCTGTTGCACAAAAAGTACTTCTAGGAAATTGCCTCCTAGATCCTATATCTATCTATATAAAGAAGCAATTGTGTGAAGAAGGGGATCCTTATTTGTACAAATGGTACTTCGAACTTGGAACGAGCATGAAGAAATTAACGATACTTCTTTATCTTTTGAGTTGTTCTGCCGGATCGGTCGCTCAAGACCTTTGGTCTCTACCCGGACCCGATGAAAAAAATAGGATCACTTCTTATCGGTTCGTTGAGAATGATTCTGATCTAGTTCATGGCCTAGTAGAAATAGAAGGCGCTCTGATGGCATCCTCGCGGACAGAAAGAGATTGCAGTCGGTTTGATAATGATCGAGTTAAATTCCTTCTTCGGCCCGAACCAAGGAATCCCTTATATATGATGCAAAATGGATCTTGTTCTATCGTTGATCAGAAATTTCTCTATCAAAAATACGAATCGGAGTTTGAAGAAGGGGAAATAGAGGAGGGTTTCTTCGATCACATAGACTGGGCTCCTAGAATATGGCGCCCTTGGGAATTTCTATTTGATTGTATCGAAAGGCCCAATGAATTGGGATTTCCCTATTGGGCCGGTCGGGGGATCCTTTATGATGAAAAGGATGAGCTTCAAGAGGAGGATGAGCTTCAAGAGGAGGATGAGCTTCAAGAGGAGGATGAGCGTCAAGAGGAGGATGAGCGTCAAGAGGAGGATTCGGAGTTCTTGCAGAGTGGAACCATGCAGTACCCGCCACGAGCTAGATTTTCCAAAGAACAAGGCTTTTTTCGAATAAGCCAATTCATTTGGGACCCCCCGGATCCACTCTTTTCCCTATTCAAAGATGAGCCCTTTGTCTCTGTCTTTTCACATCGAGAATTCTTTGCAGATGAAGATGAAGAGATGTTAAAGGGGCTTCTTATTCTTACTGCCAAAATGGATCCTCTTCCATCTCTATCTAAACGCTGGTTTCTCAAGAATAGGAAAAAAAAGCACTTCGAATT